AGGTGCCAATTCAAAACCTTCGGGTAAAATTAGAACAGCCCCTACATTCAAAGCCCCCTTTTTACCATTACCAAGAACTTGTTTCACTTGCATATCATAAGGAATTCGAACAACTGCTTCAAATACAGTATCGGGAAGTACCGCTTGTGGAACCTCAATATCTACGGGCTTATTAGCTAAATGGCAATTGGCACATACAATACGGCCGGTAGCTTCTCGCGGATTTTCATATCCCTTCTGGGCAAAAATGGGATATGCATTTGAAATGGGTGCTCGAATTATTATATATATCATGAGCAATACGGAAATGGATCGAGTAATTTCTTCCCTTATCCAAGAAAAAGCATTTCTAGTTTGCATGGTCCAATCATTGATCCTGAAAATTTCTACAATAAGATTAGGTAGGTTACTGGCATAGTTCCCTATCCATGATTCTGCTATTTACTGAAATAATTTTCCTAGAATCTAGGAAGAATACGAGTAGAAAGAAAAAAAGAATAAGTAAAATTTTGAATGTTTAGCTTTTCTATAAAAAAACAAACTTGATAATTGTCTCATTGGATCATTTTTTTCAGTCATTCATTGAATGATAAATCACTACAAGCGACGGAGATATCCGATTTAAATAACGGAAAATCCAGTATTTAAAAATTGTATCTAAAATGACCGGAAAAGTGGAAACAAGACCAGATATAATTTGATCATTTTGAGTAAATCCAAAATCTTTATAGAAAGAACCAATCATTAGTTCCCAACCATGAGTAGAATGGAATCCTATACATAAATCTGTTAATAAAAGAATAGAAAAAGCTTTTATTGTGTCACTTAAGTTATATATAAATTCTTGAACCCAAGAGTTAAGAATTATGAGTTGTTGATTACCCAGAATAGAATAACCACTTAGAATAAGTAAATAGATTAGATTTGTCGAGAAGTCCAAAATCATACGGATAAAATCTTGGTTGTGCGTCGTGATCAATTGGATGGTTTCTTTGTAGATTCCGATACGAAGGTTTTCTAAACGCATTTCCGGATATTCCTTTAGCATTTCATCCAAAAGGAAGAGTTCCTCGAACTCTATGAATTTCTTTAAAATACTTTTTTCTTTAATGATATTCAAGAAAATTTCGGATTCTTTAGTATTCCACAAATTCGTAACCCAAGATTCCAGACTTTTATTAAATGTCAAAGAGATGCACCAGGGTAAAAAGACTATAGATGTAAGATATAGAAGGGGAATTAATGCTTTCTTTTTTGCCATTTGTCATCGAACTCAGCTTCATCTCATTTATCAACTATATATGATAATAATCTTTCTATCAAGCATAAGTTCTATTACCTGGAATAGAACCCATAATATATCCATTTCGAATTTTTTCAGAGAAATGGATCATCTATTCTCGCTTTTTTTATACAATTATTTCCAATGGTACATCCAAGAATGCGGACAAGTCCCAAGCTGTTTGTAAAATGTTGCGCGGAGTCCTATCATAATAATCATCAACAAGAGTCAAGGGAATGTCCCCCTGTTCTCTGGTGTGCATATAAAGGACACCACTACGAGGTTCTGGGTTATCGAAAAATTGGAGGGCCAGAATATCTTCCACACGTACTTTGGAAAGAATACGACGATTTTCTCCGGGAAATCCGTAACGAAAAAACCGCACCATTCCATTTTTTTTATCGTAAAGATTATAACCACTACCCACATTCCACATAATTAGAAGCCACCAATGAAAACTTACAAAAAGACCTGAGATTCCATAGAAAGTCAGCGTGACCCCTTGTGGCAAAAAAGGAACTAGAAATTCGGACGAATTGAAAGAGAAAAAATTCCGACCATAATAACTGGAAGCTGAAATAACTAAAACCCCTAATGAACCTAAAAGAGTGAAAGAAGCCCAGAAGAAATTGATTGGTTTTCGGGCCCCTGGTACAGTGTAGAGCCATGCGTCTTCTGCGAAGCGACGCATAAGGTGTCCAGACCCCCAAGAAATTTGTTGTTGAACATAAACCAATAAAACAGCCATTACAATTAATACTAGGCCCACTAAAGGCACAAAAACGTCTATCATAAAATGGGTACCTCAATTTTATATTTGTACCTGTTCTTTTTTATTGATTGTTAGATTAATTTAATATTTTAATTTTATTTAGATAGTTAGATTAGATATATTAAATTAAACCCCCTTTTAATTAAGGCTTATATGATATTAGTATTTTCCTTTTATGTGTTTTTTTTTTTCTTTTTTAATAGAATTAAATATTATATAGAATATTTCATATTCTATAAATATTTTAATAAAATTAAGTTCTAATATAAGTTATTATTAAAAAATGGAAGCGAATAAAAATCCAAGGAAATCTATTTGACTTTATCTAAAAAAAATATATGAGAGTTGTCCCTACTGCCCATATCTAAAAAATCTTGTTTTTTTGAACATAAAGAAATAAAGAAGCCATTGCAATTGCCGGAAATACTAGGCCCACTAAAGGAACAAAAACGGAAGGCAAGTTTATCATAAAATGGGTACCTCAATTTTATATTTGTACCTGTTCTTTTTTGTTAATTGTTAAATTAATATTTTTATTATTATTATATTGTAATAAAGATAGTCTATAATTACTAGAATTTCTTCATATAGACTTATACTAAGTATAGCTCAATCAACATATATGAATAGATAGATAATAATTATATATATAATATATATTACTCTATATATTGATATTTAGTATACATAATAAGTCATATAAAGAATATAATAGGATATAATAAACGAAAATATTTATAAGATTTATTAATAATCATAAAGTACAAAATCTAATAAAATCTAATAATAAGAATAAATATCTTATATCTTATTTAATTAATCCCTCTATCTTTCTTATCTTTCCAAAAAAATGAATTCAATTCTTGCATTTTGACTCTAATTCTTATCTTTAATTGGATTCCAACAAACTAAAAAACTACTTACTCGCGAAAAAAAAAAAAAGCATTGAAGAGTCTGCTTTATTTTTCATTTGGAGTCAAAGGAACGAAACCGTGGAACTGAAATAACTCGGTTAGAACCTCCTTTAAAAGATTACGTGGTACGATTGAATCAAATAAGCCCTTTTGGAATAAAAATTCAGCCGATTGTGAACCTTCGGGCACTTCCTTATTCAACGTTTGTTCAATTACTCTTTTACCCGCAAATGCAATGTAAGCATTTGGTTCAGCAATAATGATATCCCCCAACATGCCAAAACTAGCTGTCACCCCACCAGTAGTAGGAGATGTAAGTATCGGTACATAGAATAACTTTTGATTGATTTGATAATTATATAAAGCAGAAGATATTTTAGCCATTTGCATTAAGCTCAAACTTCCTTCTTGCATACGTGCTCCTCCGGACGCACATACTAAAATAAGAGGTAAACGTTGATTGGTAGCATATTCGATCAACCGGGTTATTTTCTCACCGACTACAGATCCCATACTCCCCCCCATAAACTGAAAATCCATAATACCAATTGCTAAAGGAATACCATTTAGTTGACCTGTGCCTGTTTGAACTGCCTCCATTAATCCTGTCTTTTTTTGATAAGAATCTAGACGATTTTTATAAGGTTCCTCCTCCGAATGAAATTCAATGGGATCCACAGAGACCATGTATTCATCCATAGGATTCCATGTACCTGGATCAATCAAAAGTTCGATTCTATCTGAACTACTCATTTTCAAATGATATCCACAGTGTTCACAAATATTCATTTTTGATTTCAAAACTTTCTTATAATTTAATCCATAACAATTTTCGCATTCAATCCACAAATGTTTATATTTTTGCGTCTCATCGAAATCATTAGAACTTTCTAAATAACTAGCATTTGGATCATTCGTGCTAGTTATTATACTAGTACTCTTGCTTTCACCACTATTGCTGACCTTACCAAAAATGTAACTATTAAAATCACTGTCATTGTATTTTACACTATCACCTAAAATGTAACTATCAATACAGATTTGAGAACGAAGATAACTCTCAATGCAACTATTAATGTTATTATTCCAATTAGATTTAATATCATAAATGTAATGATCATTATTATTACTGTTAGAACCATTCTTCAAATAGCTAGAATTCTTAGAAATAGAGAACAAACTTTCTGGTTCATTTAGAAAAGAATGATCATTGTCAATCTCCAAAATGTTATTTTCAATAGCAAAATATATGGAATAACTCTTACTCTTACTATCCCTAACTAAAAAAGTTTTATCAGATAGTAAATTCCGTATGTTCCTGCGATCCACTAAATAATCAAAATTGCTGGAACTGGAATTATCACTATTATGCCAACTTTGAATGTTTTTATCCATAATACGTTTAAAATAGAGTTTTTTTCCTCTATTTAGATGAAAATAGAAAGAAAAAGAAATAGAATATAATAGATGAATAGTCATTCAATGAAATTTCATTGAGTGATTATCAATTTATTTTTTCATCTATTATAACTTCTATCTATTCTATCTATTATTTGTATTTTATTTTCATTTGTAAGATCAAAAAAATCTATTTTTGTGGTTATAGAAAACAGCATTCTATGAAAAGAACAAGAAATAAAAAATTAGGATTAGGTATGAATAAATTAGGTATGAATAAAACAAGAGAACGAGGGGATAAAAGAGAAAAGAGTTCTATAAATCTATGATAGAAGTTATTATTATTAAGAATCTCTTCATTTTTAATTGAAATTGGTTTGTGGATTAGGGCAAAGTTCCATAAAAGTTCCTGTAGGTTGAGCGCCTTGTTCAAGGAAATTTAGAATTATTATAATGTTAATATTTTAATAGGTTTGATTCTTTCTTGGATTCTAAAAACCCACTTTCCGAAGATATCTTCCCTCTCTTCGAGATCAAACATCAGCATCAGATTCGATAAACAACAGATCATTAGGATAGATATCGATGAACAATATACCTCCTAGAAACGTATTAAGAAGTTTTCTTGTCGTACGGCTGGATCAAATTCAAAATTTTGTTTAGGTATAAAATTATGATATGATGTCAAATAAACCAATAAAATTAGCGAATCAATTAGACTATGGATGGTTTGCTTTTTTCTTATTCTTTTTTTTTTTTCAAAAAAAAATTGTGGAGACAATTTTATGATCTGGGACGGAAGGATTCGAACCTCCGAATAACGGGACCAAAACCCGTTGCCTTACCGCTTGGCCACGCCCCATTTTCGATTCGACACTAATAAATACTATTATTGGCTGTTCGTCAATTCCAAGTCTAAACTTAATTCTATAGAGTAATCTGATCTTATTTGATTCATTTTATTTAAGTTTGATTACTCATTTATAAATTAATAATTTAGAATTATAAATTTATGAATATTCATAAATTTATTTATAAGAAATATGAATTGAATATCTATCCTATCTTTGAATTATTTCTATTTCAATTTTTATATTATCCATTTTGAAAATTATTTTCTATTTTATTATTATATAGATATATAGATAGAATATATTATATAGAATAGAAAAATATAAAAGATATAAAAGATATAGAATATAATATAAATATTAATCTATATATATATTTATATATATTTAATATTTAGAATATAATTTTGAATATTGAATTGAATTCTTATTTAATATTGAATTCTTAATATACTTGTATAATCAATTTAAATTATATTAAATAATATAATATATATCATATATCTAATAATATAATTAAAAATATTAAATAATAAAATAAAATACAATAAAAAAAAAAAAAAGCAAAAATACAATTCATTTTTTTTAAAGAACAACATTTTTGTTATGCTTAATATCTTTAGCTTGGTCTGTATTTGTATTCACTCTGCCCTTTATTCAAGTAGTTTTTTCTTGGCGAAATTACCTGAAGCTTATGCTTTTTTGAATCCAATTGTAGATATTATGCCAGTAATACCCCTATTCTTTTTTCTCTTAGCTTTTGTTTGGCAAGCTGCTGTAAGTTTTCGATAAGATCTTGAATAATGTCCTAAAAAAATTCAGAATTTATTCGAAAACAAAAATTCCAACATTTTAAAAGTTTATAAGATCAGATAAGTCTTACAGTGTGAATACTTGATTCCAATATTGAAATTTTTTGTAATAGTAATTATTGGTAATGATTATATAAAGGTTGGACTCTTACTACAAATCAATTTCCTAATTTTTTTTTCTTTCCTTGAAATCACTGTATTTATTCTAAATTTAGTATCAAAGGAAACATAATGTGAAATAGAAGAGAATCTATTCTCTTTCTCTGTCGTTTTTTTTTTAATAATCTTGGAGATTTTGTAATGCTTACCCTAAAACTATTTGTTTACACGATAGTGATTTTCTTTGTTTCTCTTTTCATTTTCGGATTCCTATCTAACGATCCAGGACGTAATCCAGGACGTGAAGAATAAGAAAATCTTTTTTGTTTTATGTTTTTTCCTTACTTGTGCTGGATTTAAAAATATTTTTCGTTTTTCTCTATCTATTTCACATCTTTAACTAGTAAAAACAATTAAAGAAACTAGGAAGGACAACAAAAAAAAAGAAGCTTCATCAGTTCAAAAGAAAAAAATGCCAAATTATCAATTAATGGAATAAGGAAAGAGAGGGATTCGAACCCTCGGTACAAAAATTCGTACAACGGATTAGCAATCCGACGCTTTAGTCCACTCAGCCATCTCTCCCCAATTCAAAAAATTGAATTATTATGTTCCATCGGATAAACAAAAAGTAGGACTTGAAAAAAAAAAGCCTTCTTTATATCTTATCTCTTTTTTTTTTCTATTTGATTTCTATTCATTATGAAATATAGATATTTTAAATAACTATTCATTATTCTATCTTTAGTTTGTTTTTTTATACAAGCAGAGCCCGGCTAGATACTGGCATGGCTCTTTTTTTCCCATGAATGCTGGATTCTTAATCATAGGAATCAAAAAGTATTCCTCCTTCTTTTGTTTTCGAGTAATGTATCTAAAAAAAGGAATGAAACTGTGGATTCTTGCACAAGGCATTTTTGTGTTATGAATTAAGTAATTATATCGAGATGTATCTGTCAAAATACCTTCACCTTCAGGAAAAACAAAATCCAAAAATGAGATTTGCCCCCTTTTCTTAATTTCATTAGGGGGCTCTTACGAAACATGTCAACACTTTAATTTTCAGAACAGAAATTTACGCCTATTTCATAATTCTGACGGATTCCCTTGTTCGACAAAAGATCCTTTCATATACAATAATGGTATTGTAGCGGGTATAGTTTAGTGGTAAAAGTGCGATTCGTTCTACG